GCAAAGGTAGCTTAACGGATTAAAGCACAGCACTGAAAATGCTTCAAAGGGGGTTAAAGTCCCTCCCTTAGCAGCCGATTTGGTCCTAGTCCCCATTTTAACTACTTTCGAGGTGCCACATGCAAGCTAATTAGCAGACCAGTGAAGTAACCCTTTTTTTCTTTCTGACTACAAAGAACTAAGAAAAGAAATTCTAGTATCAGGCTCTAAAAATAAGCCCACTACACTAGGCAATACGCCACAACTGCAGTGCTAAACATTAGACAATTGGATGACTCCAGATCTAGCAAAGGAAGTGTAAGGGGGTAAAATACGTGCCAGCCACCGCGGTTATACGTACTCCCTATAGTTAAATAATAACGGTGAAAAGGGTGGTTAAGAAAAGTAAAAACTTGGTTATAGCTTTGAGCTAGTGGTAAAAAACTAATCTCAGAAGAAGTCACAACGCCAACCTGCACTATTTGAAGCCACGAAAACTAAGATCTAAACCAGGATTAGATACCCTGCTATACTTAGATGTAAACAACCTATAAACACCAGAGAACTACGAACCTAAAGTTTAAAACTCAAAGGACTTGGCGGTTTTCCATACCTCCCTGGAGGAGCTTGCCATTGAATCGATAATCCACGAAATACCTCACCAACTTTTGTAATATCAGCTTGTATACCATCGTCGAAAGTCTACTTCCCGAGAAAGTTGACTATAAGGAGGAGCCCCCAGACGTCAGATCAAGGTGCAGCTTATAAGTTGGGGATAGGTGAGCTACAATGTTTGAATAAACCAGTGAAAATAGAAGTGAAAAATTCTTTAGAAATTGGATTCAGCAGTAAGCCTCACAAAGAAAATGGGGCTGAAAAGAGCTCTGGAATGCGTACACATCGCCCGTCACTCTCGCCTAGCCAAAAAAGCAAGGGGAGAAAAGTCGTAACAAAATAGGCACACCGGAAGGTGTGCCTGGCCAATGCTCCTATAGTTGAAGAACAACAAGAGCTTTTCACGCTCTAGGTTTGAGTTAAAATCTCAATAGGGGNCTTTAGGGCCTTGAAGGCTTGACGGTTAGAGCGTCTGGTCTTGTAAACCAGAAGAGAGGGTTCAAACCCCTCTCAAGGCTTTAGAGATCTCCCATCAGGACTTATCCCCCTCTCTCCTTCGTCGCTCGGGGTTATTTGTATTACCTTTCTTACTTATGGGGGGGGGGGGGGGGAACGGACACTTATATATAACATAAACATCTTACCAAAAGATAGTTTAGTGAAAAACAACAGCTTTGGGAGTTGTAGATGTAAGTGCAAGTCTTACTCTTTTGACTAGATTAAAGAAATGGGAATCGAACCCATAACAAAGAAGTCAAAGTTCTTCGTTTTCCCAATTAAACTACTCTTTACTATTGGGTTGTAGCTAAATGTAAAGGCGCTTGGCCGTTAACCAAGAGACAGTAGGATAAATACCTACCTTCCCAGGCTGGAATAGCAAAGCGGCAAATGCAAAAGACTTAGGATCTTCTACCGAAGGTTCAACTCCTTCTTCCAGCTGTAGTTTCTAAGATTTTCACTTAGAATTTTTGCTTGCAAAGCAAACGTTTTTAGATTAAACTAAAACCACAAAAGGACTTAAGTTAAATAAACTGAGAGCCTTCAAAGCTTTTAATAAGAATGAAACCTTCTTAGTCCTTGGGCTTTGTATTGTAAAGAACATTAAGGATTGCAAATCCTTAGACGCAATTAAAACGTTGCCAAAGCTTCAAAACAACTCGAATTGCACGAGTGTGGGCTCCGCGTAAAGGAGAAACTTACTAACTAGCTATGTTTTGTAGTATTTCTTATATATAAAGTAGGGTAAGCTAAGTGCTAAGCTTTTGGGCTCATACCCCAAGAATGGAAGGATAAAAACCTCCCCCTACTTTCAGAAGCCGCTGGAGTTTAACCAGCAATTTTGGCCTGACAACCCAAAGTTATGATTTAACTAGACCTCTTTTTTCCTAGTAAGATGGCTGAGAGAGTAAGCGGTGGATTGTAAATCCATACACAAAGGTTTAATTCCTTTTCTTACTACAAACTCTATGAGTACATCAGTACTTCTGACTTCCAATTAGACAGTCTTGGCGAAAACCCAAGATAGAGTAGCTAAAGTAGCAAAGTGGTTAATGCAGAAGGCCTAAGACCTTCCTATCAAAGGTTCAACTCCTTTCTTTAGCTCCATGACGTATATATTTAGAGCAATAGAATTTCTATCATTCCTCATACCGGTGCTCCTGGCAGTGGCTTTCCTTACCTTGGTGGAGCGGAAGGTACTAGGCTATATGCAATTCCGGAAGGGCCCCAAAGTAGTAGGCCCATACGGCCTCTTACAACCATTCGCAGATGGCCTAAAGCTTTTTATAAAGGAGACTTTAAAGCCTTCAACAGCATCCCCATACTTATTTTTCTTTTCTCCTTTATTATTCTTGGCCCTAGCCCTTTTACTATGAAAATTCATGCCTGTCAACACTCCTACCTTAGACCTACAACTATCGCTGCTATTAGTGCTAGGCTTATCCAGACTATCGGTCTATGCCATTCTTGGCTCTGGATGAGCTTCAAAATCAAAGTACTCACTACTGGGAGCCATACGAGCAGTAGCCCAAACCGTTTCTTATGAAATAAGATTAGCTCTGATCCTCCTCTCTCTTATTATTTTCTCCAGAAGTTTTAAACTTACATATATAATGAATGCCCAAGAATTCTCCTGGTTTTCACTATCCTGCTTACCCCTGTTTTTCATTTGATTTGTTTCCACCCTTGCGGAGACGAATCGAGCCCCGTTTGACCTAACAGAAGGTGAATCAGAAATAGTTTCAGGATACAACGTGGAATACGCAGGGGGACCCTTTGCCCTGTTTTTTATTGCCGAATACGCAAAAATAATCCTGATGAAATTGTTCTCAGTGGTGTTATTTCTAGGAGGGCCCTCTCCCCTAAAAGGGATTTTTCCAATTAAAGTCTTAATTATAGGAGTAAAGACTACTTTTCTAGTATTCTTATTCTTGTGAGTGCGGGCTGCCTACCCTCGTTTCCGGTATGACCAGCTAATGTTCCTGACTTGAAAGAGATACCTTCCTCTATCAATAGGCGCATTGTGCGCAGTTTTAAGATTAGTTATTGTATTAGGAATTTACTTACCACTATTTTAAGAGCTTGCTCCTAAAGACAAGGTGTCTAGCTGATAATTAGATTATTAAGGGTTAAATTCCCTTCAAGCTCTATGCATCGAACCATCTCAACTTTCCTATTTTTAACCGTTATTTCCGGAACGATAATAGTTGTTTCATCCGAAAAATGATTTATAATCTGAATAGGGCTAGAACTTAGCACCTTAGCACTAGTTCCCCTTCTCTGTTCTAGATTTTCTCCTCGAAAAGTAGAGGCAACGATAAAGTACTTTTTAATCCAAGCCCTTAGTGCCGCACTACTGCTAAAAGGTGCTCTAATTCAAGCATGGCTTACCGGGTCGTGATCAATATTAGACCCAGTTAAAAAAGTAACTTCCTTATGCCTAAGCGTAGCACTAGCATTCAAGTTAGGCTTAGCTCCCTGCCACTTTTGATTTCCAGACGTGCTTCAGGGACTTCCATTCCTTCAAGGAATAATTGTCGCCACCTGACAGAAGATAGCACCCCTCGTCCTGCTCTTCTACTTTAGACAACTTATTTTCTCTTACCTCCTAATTGCAGCAGGCTTAACTTCTATACTAATGGGAGGGTGAGGAGGACTAAATCAAACACAGGTACGAAAGATTCTTGCCTTTTCCTCAATAGGGAAAATGGGTTGAATAGTAACTACTTCAATCTACTCAGTAGACGCCGCGATTATTATGTTAGTTATTTACTTGACTATCAACACCGCTATTTTTCTCTTATTTGACTACCTCAAAGTGTCTACATTAGGACACTTAAAAATTACCTCCCAAACATCTCCCATCAGTATAGTTCTCGTAATTTTAACAATTCTATCCCTTGGAGGGCTTCCCCCATTAACAGGGTTCATGTTAAAGTTTACGTCTTTATACTTTCTAGTCAGGAAAAATTTTATTCTTATGTCATCAATTATGATCGTAGGAAGACTGCTCAGACTGTTTTTTTACCTTCGAATTTCATTCAAAACTGGGTTAATCCTCTTTCCACAACATATTATAAGAGTAACCACTTGGCGAAACAAAACAGTCATTTCCCCTTTTTCTATAAAGACGTGAGCCATTTCAATCTTCTCTATTCTAGGAGCCTTTGCAATTCCTCTCACTCTTCCTCTATATATAACAACATAAAAAAGTTATAACTCTAGGTTAACCAAAAATCTAAGCAGTAAAAACCTTTAAGAAAAAAAACACTCGTCTTTTGTCAGTAAGCTTATTAGAAGACTTCTTTAACCGATAGAAACAGTACCGCAAGGGAAAGATGAAATAACTATAAAAAGTAAACCCAAAACAGGAAAGATAACCCCTTTTACCTCGTGTATAATGGATTAACGAGCATAAAAGAAAAGATATTCTAATCCCGAAACTGGATGAGCTAGCCTTTCCTTCTTTCAAGAAGAACTAAACCACTGTTGCAATAGTGGGAAAAAAGGAAAGGCTAGATGTGAAATGCTTATCGCGTCTAGAAATAGCTGGTTTCCCAAGAAATTAGTCTTAGCTAAGCCCCTACAAGAAAAATAGAACTACTTTAAAGGTATAAAAATAGATTTAAAATTTTTAAAGAGGGGTTAGGGCTTTAGGGACAAGCTTAGAGCCCAAAATGGAAAGATCCAATACTAATAGCCAAAGACAACAATCTTAAAAAATAGTCATCAATTAAAGAGTAGGCCTAGAAGCAGCCACCTAACAAGAAAGCGTTAAAGCTCAACTATTTCCTATGACTAAAAAATTCCTGAAAGTTTTCTCTGAGGCTACAGTAACTTATTGGGGCATTCTTCATCAAGAAAGGACAATGTTAATATTAGTAAGAGACCTTCACCTGTGCCATATACGACCTTAACCCTGGAAGAAATAAACACTGTAACTAGAAACCTTGTTTTAATAGTCGTCTTCCAACCCAGGAGAAGAACAATAAACGAAAGTGGAAAAAAGGAACTCGGCAAACTTAGGCTTCGCCTGTTTACCAAAAACATCGCTCCCTGAACCTATAATATAGGGGGTCCTGCCTGCCCAGTGACTAGAAGTTAAACGGCCGCGGTATCTTGACCGTGCGAAGGTAGCATAATCATTTGTCTCCTAAATAGAGACTAGTATGAATGGCAAGACGGAGCCAAACTGTCTCTTTTCCATAATTCTGAATTTCACTCCCCCGTGAAGAGGCGGGGATAAAATCGCTAGACGAGAAGACCCTGTCGAGCTTACAGCAAAACTCAAACTCTTATTATACTTTATTCTTTACTAATACGTGACATTATAAGGAAGCAAAGCCTCTAGGAGATTAGAGAAAGCTTTGGTTGGGGCAATCACGGAGTAAAATAACCCTCCGCTAATACAGAAAACTATACTAAGAACCACAATTCTAAAATCAACAATGAAAGTATGATCCACTAAGGTGATCAAAGGAACAAGTTACCGCAGGGATAACAGCGTTATCTTTTCTGAGAGTTCACATTGACGAAAAGGTTTGCGACCTCGATGTTGGATCGGGACATCCTAAGGGTGCAGAAGCTTTTAAGGGTTGGTCTGTTCGACCATTAAAGTCCTACGTGATCTGAGTTCAGACCGGCGAGAGCCAGGTCAGTTTCTATCTACGATAAACATCTTTCTTAGTACGAAAGGACCAGAAAGAAAGTGTCTATGCAAGATGTAAGCACTTCAAATTAAAAACATGCAACTAAGACGATGATTATTTTCTACTAACCACAAGGACATTGGAACACTTTATTTGATTTTTGGAGCCTGAGCTGGCATGGTAGGAACTGCCATGAGCGTTATTATTCGAGCTGAACTAGCACAACCTGGCTCATTACTGAAAGACGACCAAATCTACAAAGTGGTCGTTACAGCACACGCATTAGTTATGATCTTTTTTATGGTGATGCCAATAATGATTGGAGGGTTTGGCAACTGATTAATCCCTCTGATGATTGGAGCACCAGACATGGCCTTTCCCCGAATGAAAAATATGAGTTTTTGACTAGTTCCTCCTTCTTTCATTTTATTACTAGCCTCAGCAGGAGTAGAAAGCGGAGCAGGAACAGGCTGAACAATCTATCCTCCACTATCAAGGAAAATTGCCCATGCTGGAGGGTCTGTGGACCTAGCAATTTTCTCCCTTCATCTTGCCGGTGCCTCATCTATTCTAGCTTCTATAAATTTTATTACAACTATTATAAATATGCGAACACCAGGAATGTCCTTTGACCGACTCCCATTGTTCGTTTGGTCCGTATTTGTGACTGCATTTCTACTACTTTTATCTCTTCCGGTATTAGCTGGAGCAATAACAATGCTTCTTACAGATCGAAACATTAACACAACATTCTTCGACCCAGCAGGAGGAGGGGACCCAATTCTATTTCAACATTTATTCTGATTTTTTGGACACCCAGAAGTATATATTCTAATTCTACCAGGCTTTGGCATGATTTCACACGTAATCGCCCACTATTCAGGAAAGCGAGAACCTTTTGGATACCTAGGGATGGTTTACGCCATGATAGCAATTGGAGTCCTTGGATTCCTCGTATGAGCCCACCATATGTTTACAGTAGGGATGGACGTAGACACACGGGCATACTTCACCGCCGCTACAATGATAATTGCCGTCCCAACAGGAATTAAGGTGTTTAGTTGAATGGCAACCCTTCAAGGCTCAAATCTCCAATGAGAAACTCCTCTCTTTTGAGCTCTAGGGTTTGTGTTTTTATTTACACTAGGAGGACTCACAGGAATTGTACTAGCAAATTCCTCTATAGACGTTGTTCTTCACGACACCTATTACGTAGTAGCTCACTTCCACTACGTACTGTCAATGGGAGCCGTCTTCGCTATTTTTGCTGGATTTACGCACTGGTTTCCACTATTCTCTGGATACAACCTACACCCACTATGGGGGAAGGTGCACTTCTTCATCATGTTCATCGGCGTAAACCTAACATTCTTCCCACAACACTTCCTTGGACTAGCTGGTATGCCACGACGATACTCAGACTATCCAGACGCCTACACCCTTTGAAACACAGTGTCTTCGATAGGATCAACCATCTCCGTAGTGGCTATGCTATTCTTCCTCTTCCTAATCTGAGAAGCTTTTGCTTCTCAACGAGAAGGGATTACACCAGAATTCGCACACGCCTCCCTAGAATGACAATATACTTCATTCCCCCCTTCCCATCATACCTTCGACGAAACACCCTCAACAGTAATCATCGTAAAGTAAACACCACTTTAAGAGTTAGTTCAACTAGAACCCCTGATTTCGGCTCAGAAAGCCTTGGTTTGACCCCAAGACTCTTGAAATCGCCCTACTTATAATTGTACTATCAATATTTTACCTAGGCTTAATGGGGATCTTACTAAATCGGCTACACTTTCTTTCTATCCTACTGTGCCTCGAACTATTATTAATTTCCCTCTTCATAGGGATTGCTTTATGAAGCACAAAAAGCGGAGTGTTTCAAAAAACAACGTTTAACCTACTCTTATTGACTTTGTCTGCTTGCGAGGCCAGCATAGGTTTATCTCTTATGGTTGCACTCTCACGAACTCACTCCTCAGACCTAGTAGCAAATTTAAATTTGCTTCAGTATTAATGGCAACTTGAGCACAATTTGGTCTACAAGATGCATCCTCCCCTCTTATGGAGGAGCTTACATACTTTCACGATTATGCACTAATCGTCCTAACTCTAATAACAATTTTAGTATTCTATGGCCTAGCTTCACTACTGGTTTCTTCTAGAACTAATCGATTTTTCCTTGAAGGTCAAGAACTAGAAACAATTTGAACAGTAGTCCCTGCACTAATTCTTATTTTCATTGCCCTTCCCTCGCTTCAACTACTATACCTAATGGACGAAGTGAAAGATCCATTCTTAACCATAAAGGCAATTGGACATCAATGGTATTGAAGATACGAGTATACAGACTATAAAGACCTAGAGTTTGATTCATACATGGTTCCAACATCTGATATTTCTCTCGGTAAACCTCGACTACTAGAAGTTGACAACCGGCTAATCCTTCCCATGCAAAATCCCATACGAGTCTTAGTATCTTCTGCAGATGTCCTACACTCTTGAGCTGTTCCTTCCCTCGGAGTAAAGATGGACGCAGTTCCAGGCCGACTCAATCAAACCACATTTTTCGCGGCTCGGACTGGCTTATTTTACGGACAATGCTCAGAAATCTGCGGCGCAAACCATAGATTCATGCCAATAGTTGTAGAATCCGTCCCTTTCAACACCTTTGAGAACTGAGTCGCTCAGTACCTAGAAGAATAATCATCCTTAATTAGCTTATTTAAAGCCTTAAACTCTTAATTTAAAAGAAAATAGCTAACACCTATTATTAAGGAGTGCCACAATTAGAATTTACTTGATGAATAATAAACTTCTTCATTATCTGAATTTCAGTACTGATAGTACTTACCATTCTACTAAATAGCGCCTCATCCAAAAACGTTAGGAGAACGTCTTCTATTCACATTGAGAAGGAAAGAACAACATGACAATGATTTTAACGGTAAGAATTTTTGGTCAATTTTTTCCAGAAACATTCTTTTTTATACCAATGAACATATTTTCCATGGTTTTTGCCTTATCCTGGTTAGTATTTATCTATCCAACAAACTGGGCCCTTTCTCGATTTCAGTCTATTTGGCTTAGCTTCCGAGAGAAAGTCCTAGAGATGATTTTCCAGAAAACTAGTCCTAAAACCGGACCTTGAGCGGGACTAATAACCAGAGTGTTCATAATAATCCTATCCGTCAACGTACTAGGTCTTTTTCCATACGCCTTTACAGCGACAAGACACATTTCTTTAACATACAGCCTAGGTTTTCCTTTATGAATGGCAGTAAAAGTGCTAGGATTTTACTTAGCATTTAATAGACGACTAAGACACCTAGTTCCTCAAGGGACGCCCAAAGCCTTAATCCCACTAATGGTATGAATTGAAACACTAAGACTCTTTGCACAACCAATAGCACTGGGTCTCCGGCTCGCCGCCAACCTAACAGCCGGCCACCTTCTAATTTTCCTGCTTTCAACTGCAATCTGATTACTTTCTTCTAGTCCGCTAATAAGCATTCCAATTTTCATAATTTTTGTTTTATTGTTTGTACTAGAAATAGGTGTGGCCTGCATTCAAGCTTACGTATTTACAGCCCTGGTTCACTTTTATTTACAACAAAACATTTAAGTTATGGCTCATCAACACCCATATCATCTAGTAGACCAAAGCCCATGACCCTTAACCGGAGCAATTAGCGGCCTAATGATGACTTCAGGATTAGTTCTATGATTCCACACTCAAAGCACAATTCTCTTCTTAGTAGGATTTTTATTACTTATTACTACCATGATAAACTGGTGGCGAGACATAATCCGAGAAGCCACCTTTCAAGGAAGACACACTGCAATCGTGGAAAAAGGACTCCGGTACGGCATGATCCTTTTTATAACTTCAGAAGTCTGTTTCTTTTTCGCTTTTTTCTGGGCTTTTTTTCACAGAAGACTAGCCCCCTCCGTTGAAATAGGAGTAACATGACCTCCTACAGGCATCACCCCTCTCAATCCATTCCTAGTTCCCTTATTAAAAACTGCTGTTCTTCTTTCCTCGGGAGTTACAATTACCTGATCGCACCATAGTATTCTATCAGGAAACCGAACTGAAGCACTCCAAGCACTATTCCTAACCGTTGCCCTTGGTGCCTATTTTACTATTCTTCAAGCATGAGAATATCTAGACTCCCCTTTCACTATAGCCGATAGTGTGTACGGGTCAACTTTCTTTGTCGCAACTGGGTTTCACGGCCTCCATGTCATTATAGGAACTACCTTTCTGATGGTCTGTCTATTCCGACTAGCAGGCCACCATTTCTCAACCCATCACCACTTTGGCTTTGAAGCCGCCGCCTGATACTGACACTTTGTAGACGTAGTTTGACTATTCCTTTACGTTTGCATCTATTGATGAGGATCTTAAAGAGAAGAGAGGAATTAAACCTCTATCAAACGGTTTCAAGCCGCATGCATTTCTATCTGCCACTTCTCCAAATCATATATGAATAATGACAACAATGACCTTCCTGTTTCTTATAACTATAGCGATCGCTGCAATCTTGGCACTAGCCGCTCACATTTTACCAAGGCGAAACAGAGATGGAGAAAAGAACTCTCCATACGAATGCGGATTTGACCCTCTCAACTCCGCTCGTCTTCCATTCTCATTCCGATTTTTCCTTGTGGCCATCCTATTCCTTCTATTTGACCTTGAGATAGCACTGATCTTTCCTTTACCCGCCGCTATGCTCGGAACCAATCCATCCACCCTAATTCCAATAACCTTGATATTCATGATCATTCTGACTTTAGGCCTAGTTTTTGAGTGAGTAAATGGCGGCTTAGAGTGAGCAGAATAAAGCTTTATATAATAATGATTACTCTTATATTTATAACAATAGGAATTTCCCTCACTACTTTTTTGGTTCCAAAAAACAAGCTCTGAGCTAAATCAATCTCACAAAGAGCCCTACTATCACTGTTTTCCCTTGTCCTAGTCTCAAATCACTGATCTTCCTCATGACACAAACTGTCCACCATCCTCGCTTCCGACACAATATCAGCACCCCTAGTCGCTCTAAGATGTTGACTAGCACCAATATCCTTAATTGCTAGCAAGGGACATCTGAAAAAGACAAGAGCCTTAAACCAACGAACCTTTATAACCATGATCATAATAATAACCGGAGCCTTAATAGTCACTTTTTCCTCTCTAGAGTTATTACTATTCTACATAGCGTTTGAGACCACCTTGATACCAACCCTTATATTAATTGCACGATGAGGTGCACAAATGGAACGATTCCAAGCGGGGCTCTACTTCATGTTCTACACCCTATTTGGCTCTCTACCACTTTTAGTTAGCCTTATAGCAATTTTCGTAATAAGAATGTCCTTATCAATTCCTAAAGTAGAACTACTGTGAACCACTAACAGACATATGAAATCCTTAACAGTCTGGTGAGCACTATCAATCATTGCCTTCCTAATAAAGATGCCAGTATACGGCTTCCACTTATGACTACCGAAGGCACACGTGGAGGCACCAGTTGCCGGATCAATGATACTTGCAGCTATCCTGCTGAAGTTAGGGGGGTACGGGCTAATCCGATTGATTTTATTGTTTTCTACAATATCTCTGAACTCTGTTTCCTTAATTTTAGTAGTCTTTTGCTCCTGGGGAGCACTGGTCACCAGGGTAATCTGCGTACGGCAAACAGATCTCAAGGCGTTGATAGCTTACTCCTCAGTGGGGCACATGAGCATTGTAGCAGCAGCTATTTTTTCCGAAACAAAATGAGGAATAAAAGGAGCACTGATGTTAATGATCGCCCATGGACTAGTTTCCTCCGCTTTATTCTCCCTGGCCAAAACGGTATATGAACGGAGCGGGACTCGAACACTAGCCATTACTCGGGGCCTAAAGTTTCTCCTCCCCCTAAGGACACTATGGTGACTTTTGATGTGCGCGGCAAAATTAGGGTTGCCCCCTTCCCCAAACTTAATAGGGGAAATATTAATATTATCTTCTTTAATTTCGTGGTCCGTATGGCTATTCCCCATACTAGGGCTTGCCACAGTATTTGGCGCAATCTACTCATTAATGATATTCCAGCTGTCGCAACAAGGTTCGCCGACCCAAAAAATAGCAAAAATTTCCCTATCCTCTTCTCGAGAACACTTACTAGCCACCCTCCATATTGCTCCTCTTATCCTTATTATTGTTAATCCACTTTCCGCACTAATCACCTGACTAAGGTAATTTAATAAAAATATCAGCCTGTGGCACTGAAAACGCCAGTTAAACCCTGGCCCTATGTCCGAAATCTATAGGTTTGTCTTGGTCCTGCTAAGTCCAAAGACCTGCGGTTCGACTCCGTTGAGTTTTCGATGATCATTAATACGTCGCTTATTATACCCTCACTTAACCTAAGAATTTTAGCTATACTTATAACGAGAGTCTTTTTTTTCTCAAAGTCATACCTCCTTGGAAAACCCCTCCAAAGAGTAAATGCTAAAGCTGCAGGAGCTAGCATAACCACTAACAAAAGCAACGAGACTATTATAACTCACAGCAGAGGGCCCTTCGCAATGAAAGTCTTAAAGATACTAGCAATTTTATCTCTCGCCTCTTTGATGGTAGCCATAAACACAGAATTTAAAGCCACAAAAATAACTTTATCCCTGTGAGCCAAAAACACCACCGTAAAAATTTCTTTAAACTTCATCTATGATTTATATTTTTTGGTATTCTTATCGGTAGCACTCATTGTTACCTGGTCAATAATGGAATTTTCCTACTACTACATGGCAGAAGATCCTAATAGAAGTGCCTTTTTTCGACTATTAACCATCTTCCTGTTAAAAATGCTTGTCCTTACGTGCTCAAAAAGTCTCTTCCTAATATTTCTGGGATGAGAAGGAGTAGGCTTTCTTTCTTTTCTCCTCATTAGATGATGGGCTACACGAAACGACGCAAGAAGCTCAGCACTAGAAGCTGTTGTCTACAATCGAATAGGAGATATAGGACTAATAACATTTATGGCCCTCTCAGCCTTCACAACAAAATCATGGAACCTAACAGAAATTTTATCATCAGAAACTTACACAACCGGACTTCTCCCATTCCTCTTATTCGGGTTAGTGCTAGCCGCGGCTGGAAAGTCAGCCCAATTCGGCCTTCACCCATGGCTGCCAGCAGCCATGGAAGGACCTACTCCAGTTTCCGCCCTTCTTCACAGGTCAACTATGGTTGTAGCTGGAGTATTTCTCTTAATTCGTACAAGGGATCTTTTCGCCTTTATGCCATGTGCACAGTCGGCAATTCTAATCCTTGGAGGCACGACGGCCTTATTTGCTGCCTCCACCGCAGTTGCTCAGCATGACATAAAGAAGATCATTGCTTATTCCACCACTAGACAACTAGGCCTGATGGTAACTGCGATTGGAATAGGACAACCAATCCTGGCTTTTTTCCACATCTGTACCCACGCCTTTTTTAAGGCAATGCTATTCCTATGCTCCGGAAGAGTGATCCATAGGCTAAAAGACGAGCAAGATCTACGAAAGATGGGAGGCCTAAGAGGTCTCCTACCGGTTACCTCTGCCTGCTTATCACTGGGAAGTCTGGCTCTAATGGGAACTCCTTTCCTTGCTGGGTTTTACTCCAAGGACCTAATACTGGAGGCAACCAGCGCCAGTTTTCTGAAATCCCTAGGGATTTCACTGAGAGTAATAGCAACAATGCTAACAGCAGTGTATAGGTTTCGAATAGTATTCTTTTGTTTTTCCTTAAACCCATCCGTGTCATCGCTTTCTCCGATAGGGGAAGAAAACAATAATCTTAGCAACGCGTTGCTGCGACTCTCAGTAGGAACTATAATAAGAGGGTGGTTTTTCTCAAAATTCGTCTTTATTCCTCCCTCTTTTACGGTCACCTCTGTGGCTAAGAGAATCCCAATAGTAGTCACTATCGTAGGTATTACGTTCCTTTTCATCTCCCTCACGTACTTTTCCTCGAAAGCAATTAAAAGGAACTTTCACTCTACTGCAACATTCCACTGGTTCTTCGTTGATATCATGCACTCAATAATTACCTTGCTTTCTTTCATCTACTCATTATTCCTTTCTTCTCGAACACTAGATCGAGGATGACAAGAAGAAATTGGACCCCAAGGAATAGCCCAATCCTCGACTTTTCTGTCCAAGAAGAACCAAGCAAGACAGATGGGGTTAATAAAGCGGTACATTCTATCCTCGATAATCTCAATACTATTAATGATAACAGTTTCTTTTATAATCATATCATAACTAAATTGCACGAATCACCGTTCTCTCCACTCCTCGAGAAATTATCAAAGCTCCGACCAGTGCTATAAGCAGCACAAAAACTCCGACTATCACCAATAGTCCACCATCGTTATAAAAAGTCCTTCTTCCAACTAAGCTCTCCCCACTAACAATACAACCGAAAGTTTTTCTTAGGTCATGAAAATTATCAAAGGAAAGGAAGACCCAAGAAGAGAGAAAAACAGAAAGTCCAACCACCTCCCTCAAATTTTTTATAGAAGGAAAGCGCTCCGCAGAGATCGCGCTAGAGTAGGCAAAAACCACTAGCATCCCCCCCATGTAAACAAGAAGAAGAACTAGCGCTATGAAGGAGCCTCCAAGCAAGGATAAAACGGAACAGCCAGAAACAGAAACAACAACCAAACCTAAAGCAGAGTAATACGGGGAGAGACTATAGAAAACTAAGGTTCTCCCAAAAAGCATCATGACAAACATTAAATAAACTACCATTTATTATATATAAATATTAAACTATGGCAGGTCCATTACGAAAGGAACACCCAATCTTCCGAATCCTAAAAAGAACATTTGTTGACCTCCCGCTCCCATCTAATCTTTCTATCTGATGAAAATTCGGCTCACTCCTAGGATTATGCTTAATTGTTCAGATCTTAACCGGTCTATTCCTAGCAATGCACTATACAGCCGACATTACTCTTGCGTTTTCATCAGTAAGACACATTTGCCGAGACGTAAACTATGGATGACTCCTACGAAAAGTACACGCTAACGGCGCCTCCTTATTCTTCATCTGCATGTATTGCCACATAGGACGAGGCCTATACTACGGCTCCTACAAAAAGGTAGAAACCTGAAAAGTAGGTGTGATTCTATTCCTGGTAACAATACTAACCGCCTTTATGGGATATGTCTTGGTGTGGGGACAGATGTCCTTTTGAGCAGCAACAGTAATAACAAATCTAGTTTCTGCCATCCCATACATAGGAACGACTATTGTACAATGATTATGAGGGGGGTTCTCCGTAGATAACGCCACGCTAACTCGATTTTTTGCCTTTCACTTTCTTTTCCCTTTTATTATTGCTGCCCTGGCAATAATTCATCTCTTGTTTCTTCACAATAGCGGAGCTAACAATCCAGTAGGATTAAAAAGTAACTACGATAAGGCGCCATTCCATATTTATTACACAACAAAGGACACAGTAGGCTTCATCCTTCTCATTGCCGCCTTGTTCAGCCTAGCCTTACTTTTTCCTGGGGCATTAAAAGACCCAGAAAACTTTATTCCAGCTAACCCACTGGTGACTCCTCCCCATATCCAACCAGAGTGGTACTTCTTATTTGCATATGCCATTCTTCGGTCCATTCCGAAAAAGCTAGGAGGAGTAATAGCACTAGTAGCAGCCATCTTAGTGCTATTTTTGATGCCGCTACTAAAAACCTCAAAGAAAGAATCTAAATCCTTCCGACCATTATCACAAGCAGCTTTCTGAACACTGGTCGCCACTTTCTTAATCCTTACATGAATAGGGAGACAACCAGTAGAGTATCCGTTTGTCTTCTTAGGCCAAGTTGCTTCTGCACTGTACTTTAGCTTATTTATCTTTGGCTTTCCATTAGTCTCTTCCCTAGAAAACAAGATAATCTTTTCGTA